AGCCCCGTCAGTCCCGACGGATCCACTAAATACATCAATCAATTCGAAAGGGGGCCAGGGGCAGAATTTCATTCCCCAAAAAAAGACCCTTTTTTCTTTTCTTTGCGGTAGGAGATGGGCGGATTAATACAATTATACGTAGCATTATAGTAAGCATTCCAAGAAATCCCGGATCCTTTTTTTCGATTGTTCCCGATCCGTGGAATAGAATACTATGTTCTTTTTTTTTGGAGAGGGGCACACATACACAAATGGAATTCACAATAAAAAATGAATTTAACAAGATTCCCCTAAGACTAAGAGAATTAGAAGACTTTTCTAGATTAAACAATTTCTCTTTATGGCCCCGGTTTTGTATAACCTCAATTACTAATTAAAAAATGGATTGCATTCAAATTGCACGCTGAGCATATACCCAGTGCTAATAATCTACGGAAGAGGGTAAAGGACAGAGGTCCTCTTAGCATTAGCAATGGAATAATAAATTAGTTTCTTTCTTGTTTTGATTTGTAACTATGTGACTAATGGAAGTGGAAGGGCAATCTGATGATACTTCATCAGATCGTTGTACATAGAGTAGATTATAGAAAAAAAAAGAACGGAAACAGACGATAAATATAAATAAAGGAATAAAGGAATTTAGGATTGGGTCCGGAATCCGAGCTGGGATTCGGTATGGATAAAAAAACTTCCTATGTTATACTATTCCATTTTCGACGACAAATTGATTTGACAGCTCAGATATTGTTATTCATGATATTCATCCGATTCAAAACCAGCCAGATTAAGAGGGAATTCATTCATTGAATTTACAAGTGAAAGCTATGGGACTAAATCCCGAGTTATTGCGAAGTAAAATAAATATTATATTATGGGAGTAAATATTCTTATGGGAGTAAATATTCTTGCATTTGTTGCTACTGCACTATTCGTTCTAGTTCCTACCGCCTTTCTACTTATCATTTACGTAAAAACAATCAGTCAAAATAAAATAATTAATTAATTAATCATTAATTTTAAATTTGAATTAAACTTTACTTCTGAGTTCTTATCAAAAATTGACGAAATAAAATGAAAAAAAAAAAAATGAAAAGGATTCCAATTTTTGCGAAACTTAAATGAAATAAGCGGACTATAATCCGCAGTATTCTAATAGATAGATCGTATGGTAGAAAGAAATAGATGAATCTTTCGACCATATGATCTATTGGTATTATTGTAGTGTATAAAGTTGTACTCTAGAATAAAGGTAGAGGCAAAATCTAGCTTAATATACAATTATTATACAATATTATATATGTATATATTATATATGTATGCGGATCTCAATTCCATATATGGAATTGACATAGCATCCAATTCTATTTATTTGCTACACCTATTTGTATTTGTTTCGATCAATCTGAAATAATAGTTTTACTCTTATTCTTATGTCTTAGGGTTCTAATTACTAGTTACTATATTTTTTCTGATGTTCAATAAAAATCTCGGTATCTATCAAAAGAAATAAATCCCTAAAGGAAAAACGATAGGGATTTCTATTAATAAAAAAAAAATTTAGGAAAAATTGGATTGGACTAAATTTCCTATCATTTAGATCCCTTTCGAAATACAAAGATAGGAGAAATTTCTCTGTAATTGAAGAGTATGATTCATATAATACATTACTTCATCCGAATCCAATGGAATTCGAAATGAAGATCTTTTTTATTTTCGTTTGAAATAGTTCAAAACGCGTTGCAGAACGATCTAGAAAACTGTTGATACTCTTTGATTCCCCAACTCAATTAGTAATACCCCTAGAGTCCACTTCTTCCCCACACTACGAGCGAAAGGGAAAATGTAAAGACTACCATTAAAGCAGCCCAAGCGAGACTTACTATATCCATGTGAATTATGTCCCCTTATTTCTATTTCTCTATTTCTATAACTATGAAAGAGTTATTCCATCATTCCTCACTAATAATAGTATAGTGGAATCGGGGGTGCAGAGTCAAAAGGGGATTCTGATCGAACACTATTGATAAACCAATTCACTAAATCCACCTATTTTTTATTAAAAATAAAAATTCCTATATGATGATTTCCAATCAGCAAAGATGAAACATAAGCAAAATACATAGTAACATCTCGTGGGGAATGTTCTTAATGGAACGCATAGGAATAATAAGTTTTGTTGATCCTCATAAGTAAAAGTAAATAAGTAAAAAAAGCGGAAAATCCTTATCTAAAATCCCATTTGATAGAATTCGTACCCTTTCCATTTTTATCTGTGAAAGAATAGGGAGACAGTAGAAGTATATTCTTGATTAGGGGTTGCCGAAAAGAAATTGTTTCTCTTTTTCTTTTGCCCTTTGCTATAATTTAAATTCAAAGTGAATTATCCATCCACTCGAATATTGATTGGATACCTGAGGACTGAGAAGTTTTTGGGAGTCCGTCGTATATGTCGTATATAAAGTATCTTCTGTCCCCCCCCACCACTATTGTAATAGAATTT